TGCTTCAGGTCCCCATAGTAGTAATAAAGAATGTGCTAAACTATTTGCAGGGGTAGAAACCGCAGCAGTTAAGAAATTACAACCTTCCAAATAGGAACTGGCCAATCCATGAGTATACCATGAAGTTACAAAAGTGGTACCTGTGAACCAACCCCCTAAAGCGAAATAAGCACAAGGAAAGAGCAATAGGCCGGACCAGCCTACAAAAACAAAACGGTCCCTCCGTAACCAGTCATCCATAATATCAAATAAATCATTTTCTTCTTTGGTAATTTTACCAAGAGCTATAGTCATAGTGATCCTCCTATTCAACTACTTCAACCATTTCCGAACACCTCATCTCATTTTCAGGGCATGCGATAGTTCAATTATGTATGTACGATTCGTTGTTCCATGCCCTTTAGAATACAATGGATTTCGAAAAAAAAAAGAAGAATTATTTTTTATTTTCTATTGGTTAATAAACCGACTTAGGTAACTCCATGAGTGCAATTCGACTAGTCTTTACTATATAACCATTTGAACCCTAAATTGTCCTGTAACTCAGATTCCAGAATATATCTTTTAACGAGTCCAACAAAAAAAGGAAAATTTTTTTTTCCTTGCCCCTAAATGAAATATTAAATGAAATAATGATAAACTGGAACTGAAGGCCCCTTTCTCGCGTTCGTTCTCTATTTGCATTGCTGAAACAAAACAACAAAACAATATGGGAATCAGATTTTGAAATTAAGGAAAGATATTGAAAAATCCATTTTTCAATATTATATGTATATATATATATATTATATGTATCGGAAAAGAATATATTATATGTATCGGAAAAGAATAGCGATTTATTCCTATAGAGCGTCCATTAACAAGAAAATCAAATCATAAATATCGACAAATTCTTGTCTTTTGTGATCTAAGAAACTAAAAAGGGAAATAAAAAACCCGCTTTCTACAATTTAATATATATCGAATTTAAATATCAGAATAGCCAATATAGTCATGATTCAATGGGTCAGGTCCACCTACTTTTTTTTTAGTTACCATTTTTATGGTAGGTTTGGTGGGAACAATAGGGAAGTAGGAATATTTTGGTTTGTGATTAATAAATAGGGGTTGGATATCTAGAATATTTATGTTATGTTTCCTGGAATATTTAAATAAATAATAATAAGATATAAAGAGGACTATTATGTCACTACTATGTCACTATAGGCTAGAAGGCACCCACCCACTAAGTTCAATTAGTCAATATAATAATAATTTCATGTTCAACTTTTTAATTATTAATTAGAACTCAAAATAAAATAATAAGAACTCATTATATTATAAATAATACAATAGTGTTTTCCTTTTTTTATTATCAAAAATATCTCTTCGATGAAAAACGAAGACAAAGACTCGAGTTTCATGAAAAAAGCCCTTTATCGGATTTGAACCGATGACTTACGCCTTACCATGGCGTTACTCTACCACTGAGTTAAAAGGGCTTGCTCAATTCATGACTTAGCCATTTTCCATTATGAGTCTACTGCATATATGTATATATGCAGTAGACTCATAATGGAAAAAGAAATTCTATTTACCTAGAAAAGGGGTAAAATTTTTCTCGTTTTTAAATTTTCTGACTTAAAATGAGTTAAAATTGAAGAAAAAAAAACGTTCAATTCAAATTCAAATCCTATAGAATCAAAATATAAAAAGACTGTTCGAATCTAACCATACCATTAGATTATATTGACAATTCCAAAAAACTATTCATACTATCATTATAGTATGATGACGGTCGGGTGAATATGCCCCCATCGTCTAGCGGTTCAGGACATCTCTCTTTCAAGGAGGCAGCGGGGATTCGACTTCCCCTGGGGGTAGGGTACTACGAAAGGAAGTTGATCATGGATTATCAATAAGCATATAAAGAATTCTTCCTGGGTCGATGCCCGAGCGGTTAATGGGGACGGACTGTAAATTCGTTGACGACTGTCTACGCTGGTTCAAATCCAGCTCGGCCCAAGAATTCACCGCCCCATATGAGTAATATATAATGAGTAATATATAATTAATTTATCCTATCGAAAAGGTAATGCCTGCTTCGTAGATAAATAAAGAAAAATTTTTCTCTATCTTTTTTTTTCATCTCATTGAAAGATTGATTATTTTTATTTAACAATAAAATAAAAAATAACGAGTTACTAATAAAGTTAGTAATAATCCGTCTCATCCTCACTAAAGCCCGTATTTATGTGGATATAATATCAATATAGCATTTGCATATCTGTTACGTTCCAACATCACGAGTAGAATATTCTTATGAAATCCTAAGTATATGTATGCTATACACCTCGCCGGGATTGTAGTTCAATTGGTCAGAGCACCGCCCTGTCAAGGCGGAAGCTACGGGTTCGAGCCCCGTCAGTCCCGAACTAGGATCTCATGAATTGAGAAATGAATTTCTCTATTTTTGCGAAAGGGAAGACGAAGAGCAAAATGGAATCAAACAAATTCACACCGCGGAGATTATTTCTTTTGTTTCGCATGTCTCATCAGATAAATATGGGAAGTTCCTTTTCTTCCCCAGTACTAATTGATAAGGAAAAATATATGTAGATTTAATTGGTACTATTGCTATATTCAGTATTTTAAGTTTAAGAGATACCAATACTCTTTTTTTTCAATCATTCTGCTCTTGATCAATGAAATGGAATAGAGTGCTCAGATTTTTTTTGGGGGGGGTACAGACACAAAATAGCTTTGTTTATTATATGATATACAATGAACTTAATCTTCATAGAATTGAATTCTCCGGCAAAGTACTTTTTAGGTTCCGGTTATATAATATATAATACCTTATAATTCTATATACAAAATCCTATGTATATGTATAAGTAGAAGAATTGTATAAGGAAGATAAGATGTTAGGTTATAGAAAAGAACAAGTGGAAAAAGGATGAAAACCTAATGATAGGTATTTATGATCTAATCAAAAATGGTTTTTTGTATGGATAAAAGATCTCCCTATGTTATACTATTCAATTCTCAACAAGAAATTGATTTGATAGATCAGAAATTTTTATTCATAATATTGATCTGATTCAGTATCATCAAGATACAATTCATCCCATTGAATTTACAGGAATCAAATTTATCATCTCTATGGGATTAGATCCCGAGTTAAGTTATTGTGAAAAAAAAAAAGATTAAATTATGGAAGTCAATATTCTCGCACTTATTGCTACTGCACTGTTCATTCTAATTCCTACTGCTTTTTTACTTATCATCTATGTAAAAACAGTTAGCCAAAATGATTAATTTGAATGAAACTTGAATTATCAGTTCTTAGCAGTTCAATTCAATTCAATGATTCAAGAAATGAAAGAAAAGAATTCAAACTCGAAGTCTTAAATGAAATGATTGCGCTGAGCTGGAATCAGAACAGAAGTAGCTTATTAAGTATCTAAGCTAGTGTGATAGAAAGAACTATATATTATAGTTCTTTCTACCACACTAGCTAGTATTGTATACTAATATTAATATAGGCTTCATATAGATAAAATTACAATATGTATATAGTAAATGTACATATAGATAAGATAAAACTTAAATTTTATTTCTTTTTTTTCATCTCAAGAGGTCATTGATTTAACAATTAATGGATGATCCGCGTAGTTATATGATAACTTCTTCGGATTTGGAAAAGGGGTTAGAGTAAACCCGGCCGTTTTTCATGTTTAAACAAAACATGAGATGAGTGTATAATTTCTAGAAGTTTAAAACAAATGTGAAATGTGTGATATGTAAGGAAGAAAGATCTAATTTTATTATGTGTAGGACCTCTAATCGTTTCGCTTACAGTGGAAAGAAAATATATAGTGTCATAATAACAGAATTTTTTTTCTTTTATAAAAAAAATATAGACTATTTAGTCAAATTAGTCAAAATTTGGTTGGAAAGAATCTTCTATTATGTGTCATAGATTTGAGTTGCAAAATACAATTATGATAATGATTTATTACTCTATTCCAGTACAATTTTGAATACTTTTTTTAAGGCAAGCCTTCGCAAAACGATTAATAAAGAATTAGTTCGATTGAGCAATCGATTACTCAATTTAGTATTTGTAGTGTCCACAGCACTAGAGTCCACTCCTTCCCCATACTACAAGTGAAAGAGAAAATGTAAAGACGACCATTAAAGCAGCCCAAGCAAGACTTACTATATCCATGTGAATTATGTCCCTGAAAGAATTATTCGATTATTATTTAATAATCATAGTGGAATCAATGGCACAGAGTCAAAATAGGATTCTGACTTAAGACTATTGATGAACCAAATCAATTCAATGAATACATTTGCAACAAGTTTCAATATTTTAAGATTTCCGGTAGAATCAGGAAGTATTAAGTACAAGATGATACACGCGCCTTTTCTATACACAACTATATATCAAATATCTTTATTTTCTATTTGATCTAAGCTTACTGTCTTTCTATGAAAGAATCGGTAGAACCCACTGCCACTATTACTACATACATATATTCTTTTTTTTTGTCAATTTTTACCTTTACTCTATACTATAAGAGTCGACCAACTATTCTGATTCTATGTCTGAGCACTCATAGCCTTTTGTGAGTTTAAATACAAAGTCTCTTCGTGCCTTTCTACAAGCCCTAAATTTATTTCCCATCATTGTATCCAATCTAATTTAATACCCAACAGAATCACGAGACGCTACTTAAAATTTAAAATTGTTTAAGAGATTTTGATATTTTTATATAATCTTTTATTCTAGTAGTAAAAATGAGGTACCTCTTAGGAATCTTTGTATATCGAGATTTCCGATCTTAGTTCTTAATTCCATTATTTTTTGAAAAAAAAAATGGTGAGAATAAATCATTACCAATGATTAAATTAATAATTGAGGTTTTTGCTTCATCCCTATTACTGCCGATTTGATTTGGGCTAGACTTAGATTTTAAGAAGTTACAGTCTTTTCTAAAACCTATGCTATAATTTCTAAAAATCAAGTATTGACACGTCCACGCCTCCACCTCTTGCGGAGCAATAATTCATCGAATTAGATCGGCAGAATAAGAAATCAAAAATATTTGGTTGATCAGGCGACACCCGGATTTGAACTGGGGATAAAGGATTTGCAGTCCCCTGCCTTACCACTTGGCCATGCCGCCAAATTCGATCCAAAATAAAATGGATAAAAATATTAGCCATATTCTATTTCTACTACTAACTCTTTTTTTTATCTTGAATCCCATTGTACTTAATCCTCAAAAACACATTCTTTGTTTTTTTATCTGGTTTCTATTATTTTCTTCGATTTATTATATCTCAAAATATACATCAGTTAATAATTTCCCTTCTCGTTTCTTTTCTATTAAGAGTCAAATTCTGGCGACAGACTGCAAAATTCAGGGCAAATTGGAACCATTCACTAATTTCAACTTAAAGACTAATTTAAAGTAAATTGTTAATGGTTCCTCAATTTTTATCGGAGATAAAATTTTATTTCCTTGAATGAAAAAAGAAAATTAATTTATGACCGATTTATGACTAATCTCATTTTTTTTTCAATAAAAAATACTTTTCTATTTCAATTATAACAACATATATGTATATATGTAAACCCCAAAACACAAATTGTTACCCCGATACCGAGACGGGTCTCTCTCTTATGTACATATCCCGAGAGAGAATTCTCATGTTTCAATTTTTCATTGAATAAATAGATTGAAATATTGAATATAAAATACGAATTTTGGTGGGAGTGTGATCCATGTTAATGTTGCTCCAGAAATTGCAAGAAAGGATGTGATATATGGATAGATAGCCGTATCAACATGTACTTAATAAATACAATATTTTTTTTTAGTATTAAGTTATACAATTCAAGCGTATTCTATAAATTTCCCTCCCTACCAAAAAAAAATCCGCCAATTCTTTTTGGAACATGAAATTCCATTTTTTGTGTTAAAAAAGGGAAAACTCTATACTATTTCTGATTATTCTGTCTTTATTTCATTTATATAGATATAAAGCGGAGATTCAATCATTCCTTTTTGTGGTATCCCGTCGGATCGTAATATCATACTAATACGTTAGGTAGAAGTTGGACCCATTTTGAAAAGGCTCCATAAGTGTAAATAACAGAATTTTTTCCAGAAATATTTTCTCAATTTAACCCGTCGAAAATTTGAACCTGCGCCCAAAATGTTCTTTATTCCGCCGTTCCATCTCCGTTCATACGTTTGAAATAGATATATGGAGTTGACTAAAATTTTATGTGATTCAGTAAACAGAATATACATTCTATTATTGCTAGGTCGATCCATATAGGTCGATGAATAGTGAATCAATAATTGAATTTTTTCAATAAAAATAAATAGGAAACTTAAGATTAAGATGCTTCGGAATGGAAATGAGGGAATGTCCACAATACCTGGATTTAGTCAGATACAATTTGAGGGATTTTGTAGGTTCATTAATCAAGGTTTAACGGAAGAATTTCATAAGTTTCCAAAAATTGAAGATAGAGATCAAGAAATGGAATTTCAATTATTTGTGGAAAGGTATCAATTGGTGGAGCCCCTGATAAAGGAAAGAGATGCTGTATATAAATCACTCACATATTCTTCTGAATTATATGTCCCTGCGGGAGTAATTTGGAAAACCGGTAGGGATATGCAACAACAAACTGTTTTTATTGGAAACATTCCTCTAATGAATTCCCTGGGAATCTCTATAGTAAATGGAATATACAGAATTGTGATCAATCAAATATTGCAAAGTCCCGGTATTTACTATCGTTCAGAATTGGATCATAACGGAAATGCTGTTTATACCAGCACTATAATATCAGATTGGGGAGGAAGATCGGAATTAGAAATTGATAGAAGAACAAGGATATGGGCCCGTGTAAGTAGGAAACAAAAAATATCTATTCTAGTTTTATCATCAGCTATGGGTTCAAATCTAAGAGAAATTCTAGATAATGTTTGTTACCCTGAAATTTTCTTGTCTTTCTCGAATGATAAGGAGAAAAAAAAGATTGGATCCAAAGAAAATGCCATTTTGGAGTTTTATCAACAATTTGCTTGTATCGGTGGGGATCCGGTATTTTCTGAGTCCTTATGTAAGGAATTACAAAAGAAATTTTTTCAACAAAAATGTGAATTAGGAAGGATTGGTCGACGAAATATGAACCGGAGACTGAATCTTGATATACCTCAGAACAATACATTTTTGTTACCACGAGATCTATTGGCTGCTGCGGATCATCTGATCGGAATTAAATTTGGAATGGGTACATTTGACGATATGAATCACTTGAAAAATAAACGTATTCGTTCTGTAGCAGATCTGTTACAAGATCAATTCGGATTGGCTCTTGTTCGTTTAGAAAATTCGATTCGAGGAACTATATGTGGAGCAATCCGACATAAATTGATACCGACTCCTCAAAATTTGGTAACTTCAACTTCATTAACAACCACTTATGAATCCTTTTTTGGTCTACACCCTTTATCTCAAGTTTTGGATCGAACTAATCCATTGACACAAATTGTTCATGGGCGCAAATTGAGTTATTTGGGTCCTGGAGGATTGACGGGGCGAACTGCTAGCTTTCGGATACGAGATATCCACCCGAGCCACTATGGGCGTATTTGCCCAATTGACACGTCTGAAGGAATCAATGTTGGACTTATTGGATCTTTAGCTATTCATGTGAGGATTGGTCCTTGGGGATCTATAGAGAGTCCGTTTTATGAAATGTCTGAGAGATCAAAAGAGGCACAGATAATTTATTTATCGCCAAATAGAGATGAATATTATATGGTAGCTGCAGGAAATTCTTTGGCCCTGAATCGGGGTGTTCAAGAGGAACAAGTTGTTCCGACTCGATACCGTCAAGAATTTTTGACTATTGCATGGGAACAGATTCATTTTAGAAGTATTTTTCCTTTCCAATATTTTTCTATTGGAGCTTCCCTCATTCCGTTTATTGAGCATAATGATGCGAATCGGGCTTTAATGAGTTCTAATATGCAGCGCCAAGCAGTTCCTCTTTCTCGATCCGAGAAGTGCATTGTTGGAACTGGGCTGGAACGCCAAACAGCTCTAGATTCGGGGGTGTCCGTTATAGCTGAACGCGAAGGAAAGATCATTTATACTGATACTCACAAGATCATTTTATCAAGTAATAGGGACACTATAAGCATTCCATTAGTTATGTATCAACGTTCCAACAAAAATACTTGTATGCATCAAAAACCTCAAGTTCAGCAGGGTAAATGTATAAAAAAGGGGCAAATTTTAGCAGACGGGGCGGCTACAGTTGGTGGGGAACTCGCCTTAGGAAAAAACGTATTAGTCGCTTATATGCCATGGGAAGGTTACAATTTTGAAGATGCAGTACTAATTAGCGAACGGCTAGTGTGTGAAGATATTTATACTTCTTTTCACATACGGAAATATGAAATTCAGACTCATGTGACAAGTCAAGGTCCCGAAAGAATTACTAAGGAAATACCCCATTTAGAGGCTCATTTACTCCGAAATTTAGACAGAAATGGAATTGTAATGCTGGGATCTTGGATAGAAACCGGCGATATTTTAATAGGGAAATTAACACCTCAGACAGCGAACGAATCCTCGTATGCCCCCGAGGATAGATTATTACGAGCCATACTTGGCATTCAGGTATCCACTTCAAAAGAAACTTCTCTAAAACTACCTATAGGCGGAAGAGGTCGAGTTATTGATGTGAGATGGATCCAGAAAAAGACGGGTTCCAGCTATAATCCAGAAAAGATTCGTGTATATATTTTACAGAAACGTGAAATCAAAGTGGGTGATAAAGTAGCTGGAAGACATGGGAATAAAGGTATCATTTCTAAAATTTTGTCTAGACAAGATATGCCCTACTTGCAAGATGGAACACCTGTTGATATGGTCTTCAATCCATTAGGAGTACCCTCACGAATGAATGTAGGACAGATATTTGAATGTTCGCTCGGGTTAGCAGGGGATATACTAAGGAGACATTATAGAATAGCACCTTTTGATGAGAAATATGAGCAAGAGGCTTCGAGAAAACTAGTGTTTTCCGAATTATATGAAGCCAGTAAGCAAACAAAAAACCCATGGGTATTTGAACCCGAGTTTCCGGGAAAAAGCAGAATATTTGATGGAAGAACAGGAGATCCCTTTGAACAACCTGTTCTAATAGGCAAGTCCTATATCCTAAAATTAATTCATCAAGTTGATGATAAAATCCATGGACGTTCGAGTGGGCATTACGCACTTGTTACACAACAACCCCTTAGAGGAAGGGCTAAGCAAGGGGGGCAACGAGTAGGGGAAATGGAAGTTTGGGCTCTAGAAGGATTTGGTGTTGCTCATATTTTACAAGAGATGCTTACTTATAAATCTGATCATATTAGAGCTCGTCAAGAATTACTTGGTGCTACGATCATTGGAGGAACAGTACCTAATCCTGAGGATGCTCCAGAATCTTTTCGATTACTCGTTCGAGAACTACGATCTTTGGCTCTGGAACTGAACCATTTCCTTGTATCTGAAAAGAATTTTCAGGTTAATCGGAAGGAAGTTTGATCCGAATGAATCAGAATTTCTATTCTATGATCGACCGGTATAAACATCAACAACTTCGAATTGGATTAGTGTCTCCTCAACAAATAAGGGCTTGGGCCAACAAAATCCTACCAAATGGGGGGATAGTTGGAGAGGTGACAAAGCCCTATACTTTTCATTATAAAACCAATAAACCGGAAAAAGATGGATTGTTTTGTGAAAGAATCTCTGGACCCATAAAAAGTGGAATTTGTGCTTGTGGAAATTATCGAGTGATCGGAGCGGAAAAAGAGGACCCGAAATTTTGTGAAGAATGTGGGGTGGAATTTGTTGATTCTCGGATACGAAGATATCAAATGGGATACATCAAACTCGCATGTCCAGTAACTCATGTGTGGTATTT